TAAGCGCAAGTGGTTCCGCCGAACGAAGTTGTAGTTGGTTCGTTTTCGTATGATGATTGCTCGCGAACCTACCCTCACGGCTCGTTCCTTCGGAACCTGTGTGTCTTTACCAACTCGGTCCGCCCGGTGAGCGCTCACGACTAAGCGAGACTCAGATGCTGTCTCATTCGCTGTCTCGCAGTACATTTTTCTTTTTTCGATACGGCTCGCGACCTAAAAAAATCCCGGCCCACTCGCCCCTACTCTCTAAAGCTTGCCACTCGTTCACTCGCTGCTTCAAGTAAAGCACTCGATGCTCTCTCGCAATCGATTAGTCTCGCTTTGTCGCAATAGACGAAGCTTTTTAGATACTCCTTTCGCCTTTCTTTATGCATGCGGGATTTTCTTCTTTTATTCCATTGTTATGTGGTGCCAGATTTAGAGGCAAGGGTACATCAGATTTGACTCACTGTATACATTCAGGAAGAGGAGGAACGAAGTCACTCGACAAAAGGAAAGGGGGGAAATGGAAAATTTTGCCGATATTAAAGCGCCATGGCCACACTATTGATAAATGTTGGACACGTCCTCAATCCAATGTTGCTACCTCATCTACTCCTCCACCTTTGGAGGATCATGGATCTCATAGAGTTGCAGGGTGCTGTACTTCTTTCTATTTTGCTGTTCTTTCTGAGTCAGGTCCTATTACTCTGGAGATTCTTAAGCAATTGATGTCTGCTATCACTCAGAAGATTGAAGATCTCGGGCCTTCTCATTCTGCAAACATGGCAAATCAGGTATATGGATCTGCTGCTTCTTCTTCCATTCCCAGTGATTGGATTCGTCGATTCCGGGGCTACCAGTCACATGTCAGGTGATATCTTTCTTTTCCTATCTCTTTCTCCTTTACCTATCAAAGATTCTGTTAACATTGCAGATGGCACTCTCTTAACTCTTTCACACTGTGGGTCTATGTCTTCATCCCGGATTCTTCATGATATATTCTCTTTTTCTCCGCTGAGGACAAACTTGCTTTCTGTCAGTCACCTTGCAGCTAACCATCTTCGTGTCATCTTTTCTTCTTCTGAGTGTCTTATCCAGGATCAGCGCACGGGAAGGATCGTTGGCCGGTTGGGAAAGCTTTCTTATCCGGATATTCTTCTCTACATTCCTTTTTTTCAGCTGCTTCAGTAGGATAAGGAATGGGACCCGCCGTCGCCTGAGACATACACAACACACAGTGCAAGACTTCTTCCATTGTCTAGGGTATCTTCCTGTATTTCATTCAGATGGGTTGAACAATTCATGTGATTGTTTACAGTTGGCAATTGTATGCTCCCGGATTAAACATAAGAATCCAAATGAAAGTGTGCCTTTCTTTGGATTGATTTCTTCGTTAGTGTTCACTTGTGATTTGACCTTATTTGACCTACGGCTGATTTAAGGATATATCACAGACAACTCATTTTCATGAAGGGGTCCTACTCGAGTGCAGTCATTCACAGGTGCAAGGTACTTTACTTTACTTACTATTAGAAGTGGATGACTACAGTAGATACATCTGGCTTTCTTTACTTAGAGAGAAGTCCTAAGCTCTTTCTAAGTTTCATATATAGAAAGTTTGGAAAATCAGTCAAATCTCCAGATCAAGAGGTTGAGGTCTGAACTCCGGTGGAGAATACGTGTCAAGGGTGTTTGATTTCATGCTCCTGAAAATAGGAATCAAACGTGAGCTGTCGTGTGCTCATACTCTGCTGCAGAATGGGGTGTCCGAAAGAAAGAATCGACACCTGGTGGAGTCTTGCAGGGCCGGGCCATGCTACAGGCCAAGGGAGTTCAAAATCTTTCTTCGAGCGATCGTGCGAGACTTTTTCTCTTCTCATTCGAGATATTATGTGCAATTAAGAAACCTACTACTGAATCTAATGAGTGAAAGTAAAGTCAAAGTGTTAGTTGGTCGTTGTTCGTTCTAAAATAGACATTTTTTTCCATTTTTTTTTTCTACAATAATGGACTTTCATTTGTGAATGAAGTTAGACGACACAGTTCTTATTACTATTGACTTTCAAAAAGAGTTGCCATATCTCGGTAATGGGGTCTGTTGATTCGGAATCACGCTCTGTAGGATTTGAACCTACGACATCGGGTTTTGGAGACCCACGTTCTACCGAACTGAACTAAGAGCGCTTTCTTATCACATCACAGTAGATACGACTGTAAAGAAAAGGATTCTTTTTGTACCCCCAATACATCTTGCATGCATATAGTCTCATAAAATGAAAAATCTTATGTATGCCCAATTTGAATCGATCTCAATGGATCCCTCGTTACTACCCAGAGGAGAAGAATAGGTAGGGATGACAGGATTGGAACCCGTGACATTTTTGACCCAAAACAAAGGCGCTACCAAGCTGCGCTACATCCCTTTCAATTGGTCTACAGTGTCATTGTAGAGAATCCCTGCCCTGTTTTCCACATCGTTATTTCCTCCATCGATCTCCCATTTTTCTTGCCATTTCTT